TTTCTTTTCTATATATGGAAAGTTTCAAAATCATCATCCTAAGAACGAAATAAGAACTATACAAATTCTATAGCAATAGAAAACAAAAAAGAAAAACTGGAGGGTTATCATGATTTTGTAATCTTTAGTACCTTTATGCCTCAAGATAATCAATTCGGTCGTTTAAATAATTTATATAAAGAAAAAATTTGTATAAAAACGAAAAATAATCACATAGATATAATTCAATATATAAACAAAAATCACATAGATATAATTCAATATATAAACAAAAATAGATACAAATTTTATTGTCTATTGCAATAGACAATAGAAAAAAAAAAAATCAAACCAAGGAGGTGATGATCATGCTATTTCAATCGTTCGTAAACTTGTGTATGAAGATAACCAATTCGGTCGTTGGGATCGGACTCTATTATGGATTTCTAACTACATTCTCCATAAGGCCCGCTTATCTCTTCCTTTTCGTTGAAGAACCCGAGCAGAAGGCAGCAGCAATAACTGGTTTGATTATGGGCCAGCTCGTGAGGTTCATGTCGATCTATAATAGGCCTCTGCATCGACTATTGTGGACACCGCATATACTAACTGTACTATTTCTACCGTATCTTTTGCTTTATTTCGCAGCCGACAATTGGGACTATACTATCACTACCAGTACCAGAAGCAATTTCCTCATTTTCCTGAATACTTTCATTTTTCAATTAGCCAACCAGATCCTTTTACCAAATTCAACGTTAGCCAGATTAGTCAACGTTTATATGTTTCGATGCAACAACAAGATGTTATTTGTAACAAGTAGTTTTGTTGGTTGGTTAATTGGTCACATTTGTTTCCTTTTATTGACGAAAAGATTATTCGACTGGATACGGATCTATCTTTTGAGTAGATCTAAGAAGGAACTTGTGTCAGCATTGGATAAGTACATTTATAAGTACCTTGGGGCAAAATTTCAGGTCCGTTTTTCACACTTTCAGTACCGTGTGGCAGAATTGAATAAGTACATTAAGTCAGAATTGAATAAATACAAAAAGAAGATTTATCAGTACCTTGTTAGGTCCCTTGGGGAAGAATTTGAATTCCTTATGCGAACCTTTCAGTGGGTTGTGTCAGAAATTCAGTACTTGCTGTTAATAAACTTGAGGAGAAACACGGGTCGGTTCGTGAATATTTTCTTATTTGTTACCTGTGCCTACTATTTAGGCAGAATACCTTTATTCATTTTTCCACATCCACTGACAAGCGTCCAAGCCCCACAACTGCAACCAAATTGGTTAGCCAGACAAGGCCGAGAAGCTGACACTTACTGGGAGGACGAGGACGAGGAAAAGGAAGAGGAAAAGGAAGAGGAAAAGAAAGAGGAGATTGCACGAAAAAAAGTGCTATTCAAAGAAGAAATTCCTCCCCAGCGTTGGGGAACGGATCTGGATGAAGAAAAAGATCAAAAAGACCCCATAGTGGTGGAAAGCATTTTAGCGTCCGATTTTTTTCAGTTTCAATGGACTCGTCCAGTACGATACATAAGCAATCAACACTTTTTTGGGGCTGTAAGAAAGGAAGCTTCACAATATTTTTTTGATACATGCCGAAGTGATGGAAAAAAAAGAATATCTTTTACAGATCCTCCTAGTTTTTCTAGTTTTAAGGAACTGACGAAAGGGATGATATCTTCGTCCACAGTAGAAAGACTCTCCTTTGATAAACTAGACAAAGATTGGCTTGATAAGAACAAACAAAGACAAAACAACTTAAATAACGAGTTTATAAAGAGAATTGAGGCTCTAGACACGGGATTTCTTTTTCTAGATATACTCGACAAAAGGACTCGGGTTTGTATTGAGAAAATGAACGAAACCTGCCTCTGCCTACCAAAAAGGTATGATCCTTTGTTGAATGGGCCCTCTCGTGGAAGAATCAAAAAATTTAGCAAAGTAATCGAGGATCCCGAAGAAAAGGAGAAAAGCGAAGAAAAGGAAAAAAGCGAAGAAAAGGAGAAAAGCGAAGAAAAGGAGAAAAGCGAAGAAAAGGAGAAAAGCGAAGAAAAGGAGAAAAGCGAAGAAAAGGAGAAAAGCGAAGAAAAGGAGAAAAGCGAAGAAAAGGAGAAAAGCGAAGAAAAGGAGAAAAGCGAAGAAAAGGAGAAAAGCGAAGAAAAGGCACCGAAAAGCAAAGAACAGGAGAAAAGGGAAGAAAAGGCACGTCTACGCGAAGAAGCACGTCTACGCGAAGAAGCACGTCTACGCGAAGAAGCACGTCTACGCGACGAAAGGGCACTTCTTCAATTGGGTGAATTTCGTGAAAAAGTCTACAATGTAATTCAATCTCGTAAATCTCGTGGAAGAAAAAAGAATGAAATGCAATCTCGTGGAAGAAAAAAGAATGAAATGCAATCTCGTGAAAAAGTCCAGAATGCAATGCAATCTCGTCGAAGAAAAAAGAATGAAATGCAATCTCGTGGAAGAAAAAAGAATGAAATGCAATCTCGTGAAAAAGTCCAGAACGCAATGCAATCTCGTCGAAGAAAAAAAAATGGAATTACAAAATCTCGTGAAAGAATCGACGATGGAACTACAAAATCTCGTGAAAGAATCGACGCTGAACCTACAGAATCTCGTGAAAGAATCGACGCTGAACCTACAGAATCTCGTGAAAGAATCGACGCTGAACCTACAGAATCTCGTGAAAGAATCGACGATGGAACTACAGAATCTCGTGAAAGAATCGACGATGGAACTACAGAATCTCGTGAAAGAATCGACGCTGAACCTACAGAATCTCGTGAAAGAATCGACGATGAACCTACAGAATCTCAACTTAAGCAAATCCTTGCTCTAAATCAAATTCATGAGACCCTTTTGCCAGGTTTCATTTTCGAGTCCCCAAAATATGAAGAGAGAATCTTCGCGATACTCAAAAGTAAAACACTAAAACTAAGAGCAGAAGGAAAATTATATTATAATCCTTTGGCAAAATTTTTTTCTAAGCCTTGGGAAAAAGGGGGGGGAAGCATTGATTGGAACCAGCGAAAACTAAAAAAGCTACAGCAACTAAGGACTTATAAAGTGGGAGAAAGTGCGGGACGAGCGCACATCCGTCAACGCGTCCCTCGCTGGTCATACGTATTACTCCGCGAGGTCGTATACGACCTGGGCGAACCCTTTGTGACCCAGCGGGGAGATGATGAGTGCTTTGATATTATATCAGCACAATACAAATATGAAATTATTTTGAATCAGGATACTCAAAATTTACTTATCAAAAATCTTTCTAAAGATAGTAATAACATTGATCCGGAGATTGCTAAAGAGATTAATGAGAAGGTTATGAAGGATTTGATCAAGAGTGGGGGAGACCCTTATAGTATTGACTTTGAGAAAAGCCTTGCTCATGTTCACGTTGGCAGCCTCACCACCAATATCGAGTGGAAAACCGAGAATAAGGACGTGTGGAGGACCTCCTTGAGAGCGGTGCGCGACCAATTTTGGCATCAGGATGACATCAAAGGTGTTGCGAGCGTCCTAAGGCGTAAAAACGGAGTTGTTGTAAGACAGATTGAAATGTTTCCGCATTCCCCTCTTTTTTGGGGCTTCTTAAAAAGTACACTGTCTAGTTCTTTTAGGGTAGTGAAACCCCTTGTTTTGAAAATGCAAAATTTGATGCATAGGTTTGGAATCAAAAAAGCGGACTTTTTCACTCTTAAGGGACCTAAGAAAGAACAGACAAAAACAAAAAGGAAGACAAAAAGGAAGACAAAAAGGAAGACAAAAAGGAAGATAGACGAAAAAAAAAGCAAAGCATTGAAAGAACGGAAAAAATTGAAAAGAATCAAAAAAGATAAAATCGAACTAGACCCCGAAGAAGAGCTGTTCCGGATGGATGGAATAGATGCATGGAATGAGCTTTATTATGGGCTAGGAGTAAGAGGTATCGTATTAATTTTTAACTCCTATTTGAGAAGATATATTGCATTGCCTTTAGCGATAATAGCTAAAAATATTGGTCGTATCTTATTTTTGCAGCAGCCCGAGTGGGCTGAGGATAGAAAGGACTGGGAAAACGAGACTCATCTTTTATGCAACGATGACGGTTTTGCTATAGGCGTCATATCCATCAGGAACTTTCCGGAGGAGTGGTGGGACTACGGTCTTCAGGTCAAAGTTTTATGGCCTTTAGAGTTGAAACCTTGGCACACAGCGGATGATAGACAAAGGATAACCAACGATTATGCTTTTATAAGGTCTGTCTGGGGACTAGCTGACTATCCTTGGGGTGGTACCCGACCCAACCGTTCCTTTTCCATTTTTTGGGGGCCCATTTTTAAAGAACTAGGCAAAAAAAGTCAAAGATTCGCAGCAGAAAAATTGGAAGGGAGCGCCTTTCGACTTATAAGAAGCGTTTTCAACCCAAAAATAAAGCAAAATTTTGTTAGAGTTCTAGGAAACGCAAAAGAAAGCATAAAACGGCTTAAAGAAAGCATAAAACGGCTTAAAGAAAGGGTTCTAGTTCTAAAAAGCACAATTTTGAAAATAATCAAAAAAAATACAAGATTGAAAGGGATAGGAGTAGATGAATCGAGTGAAACTCAAAAAGAAAAAGATTCTATAATCAGCAATGAGATAATTAATGAATCATTTAGTCAAATTCGATCTACAGCTTCTACAAATTCAGAAGAAAAAATACAAAATCTGATTAATAGAACAAGCACAATCAAAAATCAAATAGAAAGAATTACAAAAGAAAAAAAAAAATTAACTCCAGGACTAAATAATAGTCCTAACAACAAAAAGCAAAATAATAATGTAGAATCAGCAAAAAATATTTGGAAAATTGTAAAAAGAAGAAATGTTCGATTAATAAGTAAATGGAATTATTTTCAAAAAATTTTCATTGAAAAAATATACAAAATATACCTAGATATCTTTCTATGTATCATTAAGATTCCTAGAATCAATTTAACAAAAAAATTTTTTGAGAAAGACATTTCCAATACTGAAACAAATCAAAAAAGAATTACCTTTAGTTCGACTATAAAAAATATAACTAAGCGGAAGTCACAGATTGTTCCGAAATTTGCTTCCTTGCCAAATTTATCTTCCCTGTCACAAGCATATGTATTTTACAAATTATCACAAACCCTAGTTAGTGATAAGTTAAGATCTGTTCTTCAATATCGCGGAACGTCTTTTTTTCTTAAGACTGCAATAAAGGATTCTTTTGAAAGACAGGGAATATTCCATTCCGAATTAAAGCATAAGAAACTTCGAAATTTTGGAACGAATCCATGGAAAAACTGGTTAAGAGGTCAGTCTCAATACAATTTATCTAAGGTTCATTGGGAGCGAGTAGGCGCACAAGCCTGGCGAAATAAAGTCAACCGACGCCATACGCCTCAAAATAACGATTTAAATAAAGGAGATTCATATGAAAAAGACCCATTACTTCATTCCAAAAAACAAGATGATTCTGAAGTATATTCATTAGTAAGAAATCAAAAAACTAAGTTTAAGAAAAACTATAAATATGATCTTTTAGCATATAAATACATTTCTTCTGAAACTAAGAAGGACTCCTCTATTTCTAAATTGCCATTACAAGTAAATAAGAGCCAAGAGGTCGACTTATTTGATATACCAGAGGAGATTGTTTTCAAGACTTATTTCAAGGATTGGATACTAGACAAGAAGTTTCTAGACAAGGTTTATCGAGACAGTACTTATCTACACAATTATCTAGACAATACTTATGTAGACAAGGATTATCACAAGGATTATCAGGATTATCTAGACAAGAGTTTTCTAGACAAGGTTTATTTCAAGGATTCTCTAGACCAGCTTTATCTAGAAACGAATTATTACGAGGATTATTACAAGGATTATCTAGACAAGGTTTATCTAGACAAGAATTCTCTAGACAATTATCTAGACAAGGTTTATATGTCTCTGAAAAAAATGCGAAAGAAAAAACCTGAAAGAAAATATATGGACTTTGATTGGAAGTTTTTAGAAAAATATCCAGTCAATTTGGAGGCCGGGAAAAAGATCGACCCTAACCATAATACAAATACTAAGATTGAGACTAAGAATTCTCAAATAATTGAGACTAAGAATTCTGAAATAATTGAGACTAAGAATTCTGAAATAATTGAGACTAAGAATTCTGAAATAATTGAGAATGAGAATTCTGAAATAATTGAGAATGAGAATTCTGAAATAATTGAGAATGAGAATTCTGAAATAATTGAGAATGAGAATAGAGGTCTTATTTATGATATCGTTCCAAAAATGCTCTTGGATCCAGAAATCGAAAAGGATCCAGAACTCAAAGAAGATCCAGAACTCAAAGAAGATCCAGAACTCAAAGAAGACAAAAAAAGCTTTTTTAATTGGATGGGAATGAATGAAGAAATCTTAAAGGCACCCAGAGCGAATTCGAATGAGGAAGATTCGAATCAGGAAGATTGGTTCTTCCCAGAATTTATGCTACGTAAGAGGACATATCAAACGAACCCGTGGCTTAGACCTATGAAGTTACTTCTTTTAAATTTCAAAGGAAAAGAAGAAGAAGAAGAAGAAGAAGAAGAAGAAGAAGAAGAAGTTAGTCAAGGAAAAGAAGAAGTTAGTCAAGGAAAAGAAGAAGTTAGTCAAGGAAAAGAAGAAGTTAGTCAAGGAAAAGAAGAAGTTAGTCAAGGAAAAGAAAATGTTAGTCAAAGAAAAGAAAATGTTAGTCAAGGAAAAGAAACTAAAGGAAAAGAAACTAAAGGAAAAGCAACTAAAGGAAAAGAAACTAAAGGAAAAGCAACTAAAGGAAAAGAAACTAAAGGAAAAGCAACTAAAGGAAAAGCAACTAAAGGAAAAGAAACTAAAGGAAAAGCAACTAAAGGAAAAGCAACTAAAGGAAAAGAAACTAAAGGAAAAGAAACTAAAGGAAAAGAAAATGTTAGTCAAAACATCGAAGACATCGACATCGAAGACATCGACATCGAAGACATCCAAGAAGTTATTAGAGAAGATTATGAAAAAGGGTTCCGTAAAAAAAAAACACAATACCGGAGTGACTCGCCGAGGCTAGTAGATTTCGTTGACCTTCAAGAGAAGTATTTGGGTTTTAGCATCCACACCGAGCGGCTAGTTGAGGAGGATATGCTCGAGCGGCTGAGCTTAATGCAGATGGTGGGTAACACAAAAGGGCGTTTACAAAGTAAACGAAGGCTTTTAGCCTATTTGAAAATGGGAGATCTGCCGGTAGACAGAATTGTCAGTCATTATTCGAAGGAGTCTACTCTGTTTAACTGGGCGGAATTTGGTTTGATGAAGTTCCAACCCCTATTAACTTCGTCTATAAAAGATCTGGAAGAATTTCTTATGTATCAAGCCATAGGTATTTCATTAGTTCATAAGAGTAAGCAACAAACTAATCAAAGATACGGAAAACAAAAAGATGTTGATAAGGATCATTTTGATTTGCTTGTTCCTGAAATGATTTTATCGTCTAGACGGCGTAGAG